TGGGGAGGGATAGTGCGGGAATGGCGGTTCTCAGACGAGGGAATCGCTCTTCTCTAACTAAATCAAAATAGGCTAGAATGCTTCTATCGATAGAGCTTTCACGTCTGCGCATAGAATCGTTTTTTTTGCCTTTACATTTCGTTCTTACCATATCATGGGCTGTTGGATCGGAATCCGTGTGATGGTTCGAGAGCGGTTTCAAATATTTATTTTTCGCATCCATCTTCGGCCTTGTGTTACCTGCGGGACTTAGTTAGTGGTCGAGTCGTTTTTGGTAATTGACACCCGTCGCATTAGTTTCAATTCATATGTTACCATTCATAGTGAAGTAGCCCTCTTTTTGATGTCTGAGTGCCTTATTCTATCTATCAAAGTCCTTCTTTGTCTATTTGATTTTCTCGAAGGTCCGCTAGAAAAGCCTAAACGTCCTTCTAAAGCGCTAACGAGCAAGAAAACGGATGCGCGTTAGCGCAAGGGCTTTCGCGCAGCTCAATCCCTTTCTTTGTTCTTTCTATAGTAAGGGGCCTTTTCTTGCAGGATGCCGGGTGCGCAGGAACGCCCAACCAGGTTTCCGCCTTCATTTGGTCGTGCTGCTATGATGTAACGTGCAGTCGTCCCGAGGCAGCAGGATTATGGTAAGGGGCCCCCTCTTTTCTCTCCCTTAAACTCCTTTATAGATTTCGAGTCGGGAATAGAGCAGTGGCTTATTCGGCGCTATATCACAATTCATTCATTCTCGGGCATAGCTGTTCACGAAACGTGGCATGGGACATCGCGGGAGTCTTACATCTGAGCGAGAGGTCAGACCAATCCCATTCATCCTGGTCCGATCCGAACGGATCTTGTTGAATGAATTGATCCATTGTTGTATGCCCTAATTATACAATTTTTTTCCTACTCCTGAGATATAGTGGAAACTTTTTTTTATGGTGGAGAGTAGGGGGTCAAAACACCAATGCAGCAAAGAACGACTGCATGAATCGGAATCCACTTATATTAAGATTAAGACAAACGACCGAGAAATAAAGGCTTCACGTTCTCCAAGTGGTTGATCTTAGCGTGCTAGCCGCTGCTTCATTTCGTAGAGTGATAACGCTTTCTCTTCTCTTTCTTAGCGCTCCGCCCCCCCTTGTATAGTAAGGGCAACTCTGGTTGCGCGGCTTTCTCTTATATGGGTCTATTTTCTCTGACTTGACTCAGCTTGACCTACTTGACTCAGCGGTTAGAGTATCGCTTTCATACGGCGAGAGTCATTGGTTCAAATCCAATAGTAGGTAAAACCGGCCGAAACCCCTGCGCCAGCATGACAGCAAGCACGGACTGGGAGCAAGGAGTCAGCTGAATGACCAAAGCATCGGTTGCTTTCTTTCAGAACCTTCTTCGACCGCCTTGCTTAGCGCAAGCACTAAGCAAGTAACTCCCCCCCCCCTCTCTTCTTCTCTTCATGTATGTGGGCTGCCTACCCGTCCCGAATAGACGAACAGGAACAAGCTGAAATTCAAGAGTATACTTTGTTTGGGTTAGGCGAAGTCCAGAGGTGGAGCGAGATACCTCCATGCCGAGAAAGTAATGCAGCGGATGAAAAAGACAAATGGGTTGCGTTACTCTAACAAGTAAGCAAGTTTACTTTACTGCCTTAGCGTTTCGCACTAAGAAAGTAAACTACCACAGGAAATAGGCTTCTTCCGCCGGAAAAGCTCTTCTTATCCTAAAAAAAATCCATTCCTTCGCGCGGGGCTCTTCACGCCCTTAGGACTAACTTCCTTTTGGGTCGAGTGAAAGACATCGCTCGCACGAGAAACTTCGCAGCCACCCGTTAGGTCCGATCCACTCCGATTGACTTAGTGCTTGTCTATTTAGCCCCGGTTTCTAAACGTAACAAGGCCCATATTATTTTTAGATAAATAAAAATCCCTCGCGGCTCCCTGCCGCAGTAACGAGACACTCCCCCAGAAACAAAAATGAGTTGCAGGGACAGATCCATTTCCTCCGGCGGGGAAAATCCATTCGGATGTATAGGACGAGAGCCATGCCCCTAGCCTCAAGAATGACCTCTCTGAGGCACGCACCAGTGCGGAAGAACCACAACGGCTATACATATCAGCGGAACATTCTTTTCGCAGAAGAACGGAGAAGGCGGAAGTGAGACAGACGACTATTTTCATAGAGAGGACCTGACTAAACATCATCAGCGAGAAGTCACGTCTTGCTTGCTAACACAATATCTTAAGTAGTAAATGGCCACATCCATTCGCCTTGACCGGATCATAGCGTTAGCGGAGTCCCCAGAACAGAAGAACCGATCGGCATGTTGACCTCCTCATCCATATGAAGTGGATCAATTAGAGTTCCCAAGAGGATTTAGAACCCCAGTCTTTACTGTGGGAGGATTCTAGAAGAGTAACAATGGAACACATTGCTCAATTTACCAATCAATGTGGTAATGCAGTGATCAAAAAATGAAGCTTTTTCCAACCTTGTCAGCCTTTGAATGGTATAGAAGTTTGGAGCCCCTATCTGGGATGAATGAGTTGGAAACCCTTTTCCATGCTCGGTTTGGAAGCACTCAAGCCACATGCGACAACAAACCAGTGAAAACGCTGCGCTCTTTCTCCAAAGGCGCCAAAGGCGAAGATGTAAGCTCGTTGTGTTGACCAGATGGATAATCAACAAGTATGCAGAATTGGGCTGAAAGGTCTAAATAATGAGATCAGAATGCATCTTAATGCTATGAGGATTAAAGACTTTGGGGATCTTGTTACTGAGGCTTCCAATTATGAAAGGATGATTAAAGAAAGAACAGAGTTTCAAGAAGAATGCTTCAAGAGGGACTTACTATCCAAGCCATGAGATCAATGCTATTAACTATGGCGCGGAAGAACCTGATTTTGAATATGACCCTTTCTATGAGGAGTAAGAGCTTTAGATATGCGCTGCGGAGTGAGTAACAAGGGGATGCCAACAAACTCTGGTGGAGAAGACGGATGGAGGATGATGCTTATGCTGGCCGTCCTAAGATTGAAAGATGGGAAGTTTTGAAGAAAGAATTGAAGGATCAGTTCCTTCCTTGCAAGACAGCATGGGTTGCAAGAGACTCACTCAAGAAATTGAAGCATACTGGCACGGTGAGGGAATATGTGAAAGAATTCAGTTCCTTGATGCTTGACATCAAGAATATGTCCGAGGAGGACAAGCTCTTCCCTTCCCTTCTAGATTCTATTTATCTTCCCCCCGATATCTTTTAAAATGCCTCTACCACCCTCTTAGCAGGTCGGTCAGTCTCAGTAGTAGAGGAAGAAGAGTCCACTGATCATCAGTTACATCACAGTAGTGGTCCTCTTGCCGCGGAGTCAGCCCTTAATGGGCAATTCAGACATCAGATTACACACCGCAGTTGAACCGTGCTTTAGACCACCGGGCATAGCAGAATGAGGAGGCTCGGCCTGCAAGCTCTAGCATACTATAGTAGACAGAAAGCACAGCGTAACCAATCCAGCCGACAGAAGCAAAGCTAAGAGCTCAACGAACGAGTAAAGAAAGCAAGGGTAGCAGCCCCTTGTCTCGAGTATTCCCCATACTTAGGATTATGCTTCTTCTCCTCTACACTTTGCAGAGCCTAACTGTCCGGAACAGAACCAGCATAGCTCGCAATTCATTGTAGGTATCGAATCGAGGTTTCAACGACTGAGACAGGTCAGTGAGTAATGGAATAGCCCGTTGGGCACTACCGGACACAATGAGAAGGAAGAGAAGCGGCTCAGCCAGCAGCACAGTCCTAGGGCTTCATCAGCGAAGGAATAGCACAACTGTCACTAGCGAAGCGAAGCGCTCCAACCAAAGAAAGTCAGGGGGGCCGCCTTGCGCAGCTTTAGAAAGGAGAGAATTTAATAAAGTAACTCTCTCCAACCTTTTCTATCTATCCTTAGAAGTAGGGCGAGAGAAAGTCAATATGAGCGTTGGTTTTTCCAACGAAACTAAGCACTTTTTGGTCTTTATCATTCGTAAGGCTCAGTCCCACACTCTGACTTCAATGATGGGAACAACCTCCGCACTCCGGCGCTCTAATGAACAACAGTTCTCCGCCTTACTTCGGGAGTTACATTCGGAACTTAATGTTATGTTCACGCGGTGATATTCTATCTTTCCAAAAGTACTACCCTGTACGTAGTCTATGTCTGGGGAGCATACTTGACAGGAGATCCTTCGGCTGAACTTGTCCCCTGAGCCAATCCACTAGTCTTCCCTTCCCATACGGGGGTTAAGTGCTTTCCAGCCATATCCATATTCTGGTAACCTTGGACGATAGCTTTCCCCCGATCAACCGCCTATATTATCAGTCGGCTTGCCAATCAACTGACCCGCTTTCCTTGGCTAAAGTAAAGGGGATCGATCCCAGACGAGAATGGACTTCTCCGTAATGTAATAATGTAATAGAAGAGTAACAGTCTCTTCTCGAGGGGGTGACTAACCTTGGTTGGGAGGTAGCCCTAAGGTTACGATCCGTTGGGTTGGAAAACAAACCTGCATCCTATTTCCTCCATAAGCCCTACCGATTGAGAAGGAGATTAAGTGGAAAACCACTAAGATCGGATCTCTCACGGAAAAGGTGAGGCCTTAATCTATGGCGATCTATGTCTTTCTTGTACCATTTATGTATTTCTCAGCAACGATGCCCCTCTTTCTTATGAGACTTCTTTCTTTACTAGGAAGTGCTTTCGGTGTTTTTATAGCAAATGCATTCGGACGATCAGAAGGAACCGCTATCCATATCACAGGAATATTCTTTATTACATTTGGCATAATTCTTTTGGGCTTCATCTTTCTCTTTCGTTTTTATTCTTGTCGTTTGAAAGACAAGTACGGCTTTCCACTTGTACTTGTTCTCTATCTATCTTTGTTAGTTTTTATATATTTTTGGTGCTTTTTGATCCGGATCTACGTCTTTTCTCACCTAGGTCTCGATTTAAGCGCATTCTTCCCCCTTGTCTCGACTGTCGTGGGAGGGCAGCAAGCACTTCCTCTTCCGGGCCCCGCCGGTCCATCAAGCTCGTCCTCCTGGACGCCCTTTGACGAGGGAGTCCTCTTGGAACCTTTCTCCCCCTACGAATCGGAGGGCCAGGGAAGCAATTCCATCCATTCTCCCATGCCAAGGGCGTCCCGCGATGAGGCGGGACCCTCCCAGCCAGCACCCTCCCACTCCCATGAGTGGATGCTTGCTAACGAGCGCTTTTGCGCTCTGCTGGAACGTCACCTGCAGAAATACAGTGCACTCCCCGACGTTCTGGCTAAGTATCCTCAGCTCCGGGAGGCCGATTTTCATGATTTGGCCGAAAAGATGGCCTTGAGTTTGGACGTAGATTTCAAATCTGCCTCCGAGATTGATGCGCTTGCGGCTTCAGAGCCCTTGCGTACGTACAGCAAAGCCAAAAGCTCGTTACAGAGCTTCTTAGAGGCCCATTACTCAGATTAAATCCATTTTTTCGTTGGAAAAACCAATGCGCCCGGATAGATAGAAAAGGTTGGAGAGAGTTACTTTAACCGCTTTCCAAATATACCCCGCTAAAAGGGTGAGGGAACTAGAATTGTAACCATAAGGAAATAAAAATGACTATAAGGAACCAACGATTCTCTCTTCTTAAACAACCTATATCCTCCACACTAAATCAACATTTGATAGATTATCCAACCCCGAGCAATCTTAGTTATTGGTGGGGGTTCGGTCCGTTAGCTGGTCTTTGTTTAGTCATTCAGATAGTGACTGGCGTTTTTTTAGCTATGCATTACACACCTCATGTGGATCTAGCTTTCAACAGCGTAGAACACATTATGAGAGATGTTGAAGGGGGTTGGTTGCTCCGTTATATGCATGCTAATGGGGCAAGTATGTTTCTCATTGTGGTTCACCTTCATATTTTTCGCGGTCTATATCATGCGAGTTATAGCAGTCCTAGGGAATTTGTTTGGTGTCTCGGAGTTGTAATCTTCCTATTAATGATTGTGACAGCTTTTACAGGATACGTACTACCTTGGGGTCAGATGAGCTTTTGGGGAGCTACAGTAATTACAAGCTTAGCTAGCGCCATACCTGTAGTAGGGGATACCATAGTGACTTGGCTTTGGGGCGGTTTCTCCGTGGACAATGCCACCTTAAATCGTTTTTTTAGTCTTCATCATTTACTCCCCTTTATTTTAGTAGGCGCCAGTCTTCTTCATCTGGCCGCATTGCATCAATATGGATCCAATAATCCATTGGGTGTACATTCAGAGATGGATAAAATTTCTTTTTACCCTTATTTTTATGTAAAGGATCTAGTAGGTTGGGTAGCTTTTGCTATCTTTTTTTCCATTTTTATTTTTTATGCTCCTAATGTTTTGGGGCATCCCGACAATTATATACCTGCTAATCCGATGCCCACCCCGCCTCATATTGTGCCGGAATGGTATTTCCTACCGATCCATGCCATTCTTCGTAGTATACCTGACAAAGCGGGAGGTGTAGCCGCAATAGCACCAGTTTTTATATGTCTGTTGGCTTTACCTTTTTTTAAAAGTATGTATGTGCGTAGTTCAAGTTTTCGCCCTATTCACCAAGCAATATTTTGGTTGCTTTTGGCGGATTGCGTACTACTAGGTTGGATCGGATGTCAACCTGTGGAGGCACCATTTGTTACTATTGGACAAATTTCTCCTTTAGTTTTCTTCTTATTCTTTGCCATAACGCCCATTTCGGGAAAAGTTGGAAGAGGAATTCCTAATTCTTACACGGATGAGACTGATCACACCTGATCAGTGAAAAATTCTGACACCAATCATTTACGAGTGAGTATTACACCTGACAAGCGGATGAGTTTTCTAGTTGGCTATGTGCTTAGATAGGTAAAAGATACTCGGGCTGAACTTTTAAATCCGGGGCTTTGTTCCCCCTCCCTGAAAGTCGCATAGAGGAGTATCTGTATCACGCCCACTGATGAGAAAATGACCTTATATCCTCTTCTAGGTAGAAGAGTATTCTGCATGAATATGCTTCTGCACTGGGAATATATCATAGCCAGAGATCATAAAGGATGGGATGGGAATGGAGGCATTCCTGCGGGGGGGGGGGAGGAAGTATAGTGAACAGTTAAGCGGCTATCCGGAGGGCAAGCGGGTAACCGACTAGTCAAAACTTAGGTAGGTCGATCGTCCTCCAATAACAGCAGGGTAGCCCCCCTGCCTTACTGGTCAGGACAAACTGGAAACGAGGCACTCCAGGGTAGAAGGTATACATAGACTACCCAAAGCCAAAACAGCCCTCATACTAGGAAACTAAATACAATGCCCAATTCTGTCAGTAAAAGGAATCTGGAACAAATCTTACGTCTCGTTTTCTTGACTCTTCTGATCGCTCTTTGTTTAACCCAACCTTGGATGGGACTCTACCTCGCTATTGACACTAGTTGTGACTATGCCTCTCCACTAATGAATGTTCTTTCTGCCTATCTCGTTCCACTGTTTACTTATCTTCTTTCTGTCCTTAAGGACTGGGTTATCTTCATTTCGATGACTGAACTTGACTTGGGCTTCGGGGCACAACCTTTTGAAACAATGGATTGCGAGGGGTATAACGAACTAACAAGTGGTTGGAAAGATTGGTTAAATAAGTCTTTACTATCTTTCAGCGCTAGCCTTTCCCTTCGACTCTTAGCGCAATCCATAAAGAAACAGGGCTGCCCGGCTCTTACCTTTACGGTTCTTTTTACTTGCAGGATCTTGCTACTGCCTTTTCCCGCAAGCGAAAATACGATCTTGCCCTGCGTCGCTGGGTTCAAAAAATGGGTAAAGAAGCGCACCCAGACCCAGCCAGAAATCCCCGACTTTTTGGCTAAAGTCGACCTGCCACAGGCGCATCCGATGGACACGTCTGATACTTTGCGGCAAAAGGCTGCTATCATTCTCGAGTCGTATTGCGAAGGTATGCATCCTCGTGAACAATACGACTGGTGGGACGTTGCCCAAACCGTAGCTCAAAAAAAAGGTCAGCGTGTCAGATAAAGTAACTCGCGAGGATCTGTGCGTTCTTCTGAACCAATTAAAGAATCCGAGCAGTGAATTATATCTAGATGCGGTGAGGCTCATGATAAATGAGCGGAGTGCAAGGAGAGAGCTATAGGTCACCACCGGTCAAACGAATTGTGTTTTCTTTGGTTTTCCCATGTTACAACTTCCGTACACGATGTCAGAGCTTGATAAGAACTCGAAGGCGACTTGGAGAAGGGAGTTATTATTTTTCTTTATTCATGGAACACAAAAAAAATCGATAAAGGAAGCGTTGAAGAATAGTTAGTTTCCTGGGCTTGAATGCCGGGCTAGAGAGGTTGCGAAGCAAAGTAAGGCAGTGAAAGAGCAGGACATCTTTGACACCGCAGTGAAAGGCAGGCCTTTTCATTAATCTTCTTTGTCTCCTGCCGGACTCCCTTATTCATCGATAAAGAGAATGGAGATAACCCCAACTCCGAGAAGAATTCCCTTCAATTCAATAAGGGATCGATCTGACCGTCAAAGGAGAGAAACTTAGATAGTAGTATGCCTCGAAAGTAAGAAAGTCTGCTCTTTCCTTTCTATTTCCCCACGTCCAGGGATTTGAGAATTTCGAGTGCCTGGTGAATCTGTTCTTATGGAGTGGTACCCTTTTGTCTAGTTTACTTTTTTGCCTGCTTTCGTTCATATGGCTTTCGGGCTCATAAGGGGAGTCAGTCTCGCTAACCCCTTATCTTCTATGTTCAGGTAAGAGAGATGAGATGACTGAGACGGGAAGAAAGGGAGTTGGAAAAGACGGCATTAGATGAAAAAGGATACGCTCCTTCAGGGGATGGAGTAAGGGATAAGATTCGATTAGGGCAAGCAAGTATGTATGGGATGTTATTTCTATAGAGTGATAAACGGAGGGGATCTTGCTTTCTAAAAGCCATAGTAAGGCTGCGCAGTCAGCCAGTAGATGACACCAGAGAGGGATTTTTCAAAAGGGGCTCTACCGCGATATGATATATCTCATTGAGAAAGCGCTATCAAAGCCGCTGTCCCAATAGCTTCGTTCAGGAGCGAACAACTACTAAATTTCTTTTAAAATGGAGGAGCGGAAGGGGCAAAGTCAACGACTGAGGCCAGAAGGTATGTGAAAGTAGAAGCCAGGGACAGAGAGGGCGGAGGAGAGGACTTCTTTTTTTTCATTTCACGCTGATAGGAATGGGGGGTATCCCCGTCTATTCTATTTATCCTTTATTATCTTATTGATCAATGGTGTGCCATGAGATGTTCGCCCGTAGGATCATTCATGGTGAAGATAAGATCCCACCAACGTCTCGAATGCTAGGAATGGAGGCACACCTAAATCTCACATCATCTTTTACACTTTCAGTGCCTTCGGTGCCTTTCATTTGTATTCAGTCTTATACAAGCGGGCATTTCTCTCTCTCCAAATATGGTAGATGGTAGCACCCCACGCAATTTTCCTAACCAAAGAAGGAAAGCCTTTGCCTTTAAACTGATTAGCAGCCCACAAAAGCTCACTCTCCCAACACCCCGGGGACCTTGCAGCATTGGTTATAGACCGTGGCCCCTACTCCTTTAGCCACCGGGCAAGAAAAGAACAGGTGATCAATAGTTTCAATAGGGTCATTACACATCAAAGACTTAGCCTGAGGAATGATATCCCATTTTTAAAGTTTATACTTGCCATTCTTAATAGCAAGCCAAACAATGAAAGCATGTCTAGGCGAGCGGGATAGTCGAGTGGATGGATGGCAGCACGGCGAAGGAGGCTAGCGAGGGTGAGGAACGTGCTTGACTATATAGGGCAGCCCCAGTTCCAGTATTGGAGGAAGCACATGGCATGGAAAGCATGGTAAGTAGGACAGCCAATAGTAACCGGTACGTAGTGCTTTGAAAGCTAGTGCTCGTGCCCCTGAGTGGTTGCCACTATGTATCGCCCACTTCACAACCTATCCTTGTCAGTCTTGTTTGAAATGCTGGCTGCTGTCAGTCTCCAGTTCACTTTGTTCACTTCCTCTCCCGCTGGTCGAGCTCTTTTCAGATCCTCTCTTAACGTCGAGTACTTTTGCCCTATCCTTGTCCTTCTCTCGCTCCGCTTCGTCTGGTTCCTTGTCCTTCGCCCCTTCAGTTCCTCTGCCGGTGTAAGACACTTAAGGGATGGGAAAGATTGTCCCTTGCGATATAGTTGGCCATCACGTAGCATGTATAGAGCAGACCTATGGCGTATGCGTGAGGCAGCCGTTTCATCAGCAGGCAAACATTCTTGAGAAAATTAACAATGGGGTCCATCCAAGATGGCTCTCGTTGAACTTCAGTGGTGAAGATTTCAGAGAAAGGCCTGGAGATAAGATAGTAGGAGTTTCCAATGTTTCAATCAATGGTCCTTTCAGAACCTCTGGTGGTGCTGTCGTAGCAGCTTTAGCCAATGCAGCAGCACGTGCTTCAGTCTCGGTATCTGGTGTCCATTGAACCGGTTAAGTAATGCTCCTGCTAACCGGGCCGTGACTCGTTAGCATTGAATCTACCGGTGACCTGATTGACAATTGAGAATCACTGATTCTATTGATATCGGTAGCTCCCATATCCCTGGCTAGCTGGAGACCGGCGATCAGTGCCTCATATTCAGCGGTATTGTTTGAAGCGAAGCGAAGGGCCGTAAGAATTATCATCAGGGTCAATAAGGACAATTCCTGCTCCACTGTCTTGGTTATTGCAAGAGCCATCAACATATAGTTCCCATACTGGAAGGATTAGTGCCGGTGTATCAGCGGTGCATCGGTGTGGATTTGCACTCTCCATTGGGATAAATTCAGCAATAAAGTCAGCGGTAGCTTGTTAAAATTTATCCTCGGGCAGAACAACAACAATTGACAAAGGTTCTGAAATAAATTAAAATAATCGCATTTACGCTCATAAACCGATGTAACTCACTTGACAAGAGTCCACTTTCCCCTATTGACAAAGTTTACTTTACCCGCGATAAGGGCATGCTTTCACTCTGCCCCTCCTACTTTATTGACAAAGTGCATTTCCCCCTATTGACAGAGCGCACTTTAGCTGTTTCACCCTACTGAGAAAGTTCATTTTATCCATTCCACCCTAATGAGAAAGTCCACTTTAAACGATTCACTCATATGACCCTGTGATATTTGAAAAAATTCCACACCTTTGGTGCCTATTGAGAAAGATTGCTTTGCCTGATTGAAAGGAATGGAGTACTCCAAACTCCAAGTAAGGATTACGAAGCCAATCCCAATCAATTGGGGGAGTCGAGGTGCCCAAGGTTCTGAAGAAAGGTAGCATCACAGGAGCCAAAGATATTGTGTTCGACTGCAAGCTATGCGGCGGAGGCACCAAAGGTGTGTTGTTCTGGTAGTGGAACGGGAGCGGCTCGATTGAGGCTTTCCGTGAGGTTACGAAGTAAGCGAATAGAAGCTTCTGAAGTGACTCGATCAGGAGCTATTTGAGGCGGATTTTCTGGTTCGCGCACTACCACTCCCAAAATAGATAGACAGGGGGCTGAAGATCAACTCCCATGCGAGACCTCAATGTGAATGTCTTTCACTTCTCAGCAACAAGTCGATGAGGCGAACTGGCACTTGTTACAACTCTTTTTGTCTGCTTAACAAAGGAATAAGATGTTAATGCATCCCCGCATAGATAGTTTCAGTGATAGAATGAGCCGGGTCGGGAAGCATTAGGCAATGCAATTCTTGCTGGTGTTTCTTTGTAGTGTAGATGGATCCGCAGCTTGTGAATTTCTGCACTCAAAAATAAATCAAGTTGGTCCTCAGCCAAGCACTTCACCACTCTTTAGATTTTACCAGATTGATCAAAGAACGCGGGGTCTTGAGAAAATCATTTTTTTTTCCACAAGGGATCGTGATGTCTTTCTATGGGATCGCAGGTCTTTTTATTAGCTCCTACTTGTGGTGCACAATTTCGTGGAATGTAGGTAGTGGTTATGATCGATTCGATATAAAAGAGGGCATAGTTTGCGTTGGGGATTTCCTGGAAAAAATCGTCGCATATTCCTGCGATTCCTTATGAAAGACATTCCGTCCATTCTTCTAGGATAAAGAGCTTCTCCCTCTCTGAAGCTATTATCTACTCCTACCTCAGAGACATAAGGTTTGTACTTTTTATTTGCCTACTTATAGGCTTTACTGCATGGTGGGCCGAGGTTCCACAGTCGGTTTTTTACTTTCCCTGGACAGCCATCAATCCCAGTGTAGTGAAAAATTTGTTGCCGTTGAGCAGCTTCAGATTAGCGACGCTACTTTACCTTTAGGGGGAGATTCTTTCAACCCACTTGGGATAAAAAAAGAGATAGGTGAAGCGGCTGCTACTAATCGGGGCGGGGCTGCGGCGCTGGCAGTCTTGCTAGGTTCCATTATCGTAGTAATGGTGCTAAGTGAGTCTACCACTCAATTCGGGGTGCTCCCCTAGGGGCGTATTCCACCATTGATTTAGTAGAACTCGAATAAGGAGGACGATGAACCCCGTCACGATCTACTAAGGGCAAAATCAACCCTTAGTGGATCCCTCTTTACGGTCCCCCCTGCGGACCCTCAGATGTAGGAAGGGAAGGCTTTTCCAACCTAACCAAAGCGACTCCTCTTGGCGGGAGAGAGGGCTAATTTGCCCCCATATGCCAGTTCGATTCTAATCTTCCTTATCGTACTACTGGCAAGAACTCTTGAGTGAAAAGCCTCAGTATTTAACCGTGGCTTACAGCTTATAGTTGTTGTCAAGCGAAGGTAAAAAGTATTCATGAAGAAGCATGAGTTGAGCGGAAGCTCTGAAAAAGGTCGTTAAAGAAATTATGCCATTCTTCCCTGAAAGAAAAGGGGAAGGAGAGGTGTCCCAGAGATTCTACAGCTTCTGCAGCTGGTTTGGCTAAAGGCACCAAAGTTGAAAGAAAGTCGTTTCTATCTCTTCACCGAGACGTGGAAGGCACCAAAGGCTATGAAATAGAAGCAGCGAAGTGGGAAACAGGGGTACGAGCTATTGAGAAGGTAATAGCCGAAATAGGATTCGTTTTGGCTAGAGCGCCCAAATCCTAACATTGGAACCGTTACGAGCGAGCCTGTTGAGACTCGAAGTGACGCATAAACGACCGTTATAATGCTGATCTCATGACTTGCTCGCCCTCATAAAGTGCCTTTTTTCTACCGCTGCGCCTTACTCTTTGCATTCAAATCTGTAGCTGGACGATTAGATGGATGCAAAAGGACGACGTCGAGGCATGTGCGAGAAGCTCTATTTCAAAGCTTAGGCGGTCAACCCTCGAAAGGAGTCTAGTAAGCCACTCACGGCTCTTAGCATGCTGTTTTCTTACTCGACTCGATAGTGGTGGGAATGCAAAGACATCCTAAACCAGCTTCCCGGTAGACCCTATTTCCATTTCGTCGAGAAAGAACTATTCTATGACAGCTCAATTGAAGAAGGTGTAGGAGCAGAAGTAGCTCGATCATAGGCCTCCAGTGGTTATAGATCGGAACAATTAGGGCTTTCCCCTTCGGAGTTAGATACTACTTACTTAGGCGATTAACCAGATGCAGCTCACTCAGATCTTGCTGTGCCTGAAAGCCGTATGAAAACTCAAATCGATGGAGGTCTCAACCTAACTTAATCTGCTGATGGAACCCGAGTGGGAGTCGGAACCCCTTCGTTTTTATGTGGTATAGTCCCCCGGTGGAGTTTTCTATCTAGGCTAACTGCCCTTGGAAGCATCTTCCAAAGGTTATTCCAACATGAATGAGATTAATCAGAAGGATAGTAAAAAAGTATTTGACTACGTTCATCTACTGTTGGTGCCGGTGTCATAGCACGACCTACCGGGAAGCTGACTCACGCTTTCATGCTAGTAAGGGTTTTTCTTCTTTTATTTCCAACACGTTCGGAATCTAATGGTTTCAGATGGGAGTCGAAGAATCGTGCAAAACGGTTCTTTTATGAGGTTCATCAATCAACCATTACGAATCCATTTCGGCGATTGCCGCTGCTTCACTGTGATCTACCACTGCTTCACTGCCCTTAAATCGAAAAAAAAAAAGAGGATTTTATATCACCCAATTCTTCGTTTACTAACGTAGAACTCATACTACGCTAGTAGGGGCTAATCAAAGTAAAGAGAGACTAAGCTCTATCATTTGCTTACTTACTTCATTCATTGCCGAAATAAATAAGAAATCTAAGAGCTTGAAAACTAGCCTTTTTAAATAAGATATGCTTGCCTACCTCTTTTCTTGCTCTAGAGCCTTCAAACTAAGAGAAAGCACTGCCTACGAAGCACTCCAATGGCTGAACTCTCAACGGCCAGAGGAAAGACTCCTACTCCCACAATAGGACTAGGGGCAAGAGCACTATCCAATTTTCCTATAATGTAAATAGTGGGCAAAGCACTTTCTGGTCTAGCAATTGCAATTGTAAAGGCTGGAACATAACTCCCAGAAACTACAACAGACACTGCAACAGGAAGAGCTTACCTTAAGACGTCTACTGGCTCGGCTGGCATGACATTGAAATAAGGGGCTTAGCTTAGAACTCCAATTGGCTTTGCTCGCTCACTCGATGCGCTTACTACTAGAGCTAGATGGGTTTCGCTTTTCTTCTGCAAGAGGATCAATGGGAAAAGGAATTGAACTGGCTTAAAATCTCAAATAAAATCGCTTAGGTCCTTTACCTTTGACCTATCCCTCTTATCCATAGCTTGCTTGAAAGACTACTTATTTTGCTAAAGAACTAGCTTGCCCATTGGCTGGGAGATTATCTAGCTATTTAGACTAAGGGGAGAGATGGTCTTTCTGTTAGAAACGGTAAACATAGTAGACACCTTTTCCACGTTAGGAATTTAGGAAGAGTAGTACCGATAGTCTTAGTACGAGTTGGACCTTTCTTATTCTTAGTCCTCTTATGACTCTTATACAAGCTAGCTCTCTTCTTGCCTCGGATTACTGGTAATGCTCTTTAGGCCCTTCTTACTTAGCACTGTCAGATCAAGGGAAGGAATGCCTTTGCCAACTCACTCTTATCCTATTAGTAGAACTGCTAGTCTTCTAAGCCTGTTAGTTATTTAGTTATTATGCTAGGTAAAAAGGGGAGCTTAATAAAGACCAGTTTTTAACTACTGTTAGCATGTTAGCTCGCTAGTAGTACTGATAGAATAGATTAGGGACTTCTTAAACACATAGGCTTAATCGATATTGCTAAAAACTAACTTGACTTGCCCCAGCTTGACGACTCCTTTGATTTGCTTACTAAGCCCTAGCTTACTAGAAAGAAAATGGATTTCAATTGAATTACTCCTTGCCTGGGTAAATTATTACAGCTTGAAAGGCTTGAAAAAAAAAAAAAAATTGCCCTAAACTAAGTCTCGTCAACGGCTGACCTACCAAGGAAGAAAGAGCACTTCAGGTTCAGGGCTTACTTCATACTCGCTTATAAGAGGGCGCTTACTAAAGGGAATTCAAAAAAAGGGACTCAAAATCTTTATATTCCCCCGGCACTGTCACTGGCTCTGGCTCGCCTCCACTAGAGAACTATAAATTCTGGCCTGCAGGAGAAAGAAGCTCGACCGGACCTCTTTCTTCATTTGGCCCACTAAAAAAGGAAACCGCAAACACTGACATTGCCACAAGCGGGAAGTACTTAAGAAGAAGACTCAGGAGATCCACTCTCTTAGAAGAGCTTAGGAATAATAATAAAAAGTATAAGAAGCTAGCTGATCTAAAAGTGCTCTTAGCAATCGATCCTTAGTAATCGCGGGCCCCTAGTTGTTCACATAGATTTTTGCAGGCTCGAATAGGTAGTTGGCTGCTGCGTCGTCGGAAGGGTCTTTTCCTTTGCTTGCGTAAGTTACCCTGCTTGCTATTCTATCACCCCTCGCCCGGCCTTTACTTGATTGATAGGGCTCCTTCACCAGGATCAATAGCCCAGCTACACTACCACTACCCGTAAGATAGAAGTAGGGCACTTCACTCACCTCAGAGAATGCACTACCTATCTGTAATCAGTTCAGCTTAGAGTTGTTTGCTGACACACGCTACTATCACGCTGGTTGCTGCTTTCACTCGGATTCTCCTCGGGCGGATCAAGGGATATTGGCTTGGCTTGCGAAAGAACTTATAGTTGCAGGATGGTTGGTTGACAGGTGTCTGGCTAGCAAAGAACCAGACAAAAAAAAACAAGTACAGTAGCGCTATAGGCTATTTGATATAGTATAGCCGCGGAGACTACTTGTGTCAGGGTAAAGCCCCCTTTATGGGTAAGCCCCTTTAGAGATAGGAAAACGGCCTAGCTGCTTTATTGAGGCAACATTGAGAATTTAAAAAAGAATTTGCTGCTATTTCAGTGGTTGAAGTGCCGGTCGGCATTGCCTAAGTAACGTCCGACACTGTTTGCGCGCTTCTCTCCTCTTCATTCAATGCAAAGACAACCGCCTGAGCGTCGCGTCTGACTCCAGCATCAGAGAAGAAAGGCCCATATCTAATGCTTGCTTCAACCCGCACGAGATTGCCAAAATCTCAACGAGAGGAAACTCCGGCGCCCATACCTTTTGGTCTACACACCAAATCCTAATTAGCAAGATGGATCTTCCTCTTATATTTTTACCAAAAAAAGTTTTTCTGTTTAGCTTGTCAAGCCTAGAGCACACAGAAATAAGCAACTTGCCTATCGATATTAGGAGAACATAAGATATTCTATTTCTCAAAGCGCCTTGAAACCATGCAAAAATCATCCAAACACTTTCTCTCAGCTTGAGAGCCTCAGAGAAACTGATTAGGACATCCGCAAGAAAGGTCAAAAAGAAGCCTTTGGCTGGCACTAGTGAGCTACTTAGTTTTCGGGGCGGACGATGTAGACTGGTCAAATTCCAAAGTCAACTAAAAGAGAGTCATCCACTTCGTTTTCAGCTGATACATAATACCCCGGCTTCGCAACCTTGCTTCTAGAGGTTCGATTGCGAAAGGAAGCCTTTTTCTTTGGTAGCGGAATATAAGGTAAGCGGTCTTATGATGGCTATCCGGAACCCTCCTTTAGTCTTGGTGCGCAAGCGGCCGTTGAATAAGTTTACCTATCGTTTATTTGCTTGCTTTCACCTGATCTGACCGATAGGGCAAGAAAGCCAAGAAAAGAACCTTCTGTTTGGCTATACCTATTTTTTTGATGTAGCGATTTCGGTCTCTAATATAATAGTACTGCAGCTAGCGCTAAGTTCATGGAGCTGCTCTTCAAATAGTACCTTTCATAAAAGGCATTCTGAATTGGTTGATTACAACCGATTCGAAGATGTTGCTAGGCCCGGAAAGAGCATTTACTTGATGACTTAACAGGCCCCTTAACTGAAATAGACATGATTCCTTTTGTCTCTGGTCTTGGAGTCACGGAGTGGCCAGATAGAGATGGAATTGGCTTTATGCCTAAGGCGATGAGAAACAACTTAAAAAAGTATTCTTACTTGCGTTCAGTCCTTCATAGAACGTTGAGCCCGTGTGTCCAGAGCCGGGGGCGGTATACCCTGCTGCCAGAGTAGCGCCCTTTTTATGAGGCGCGAGGACATTGTAACAAGCTTCCTAGACAGCCATTGTACCGTTATTACATCTACACCGATAGCTCATCTGTTAGTGACCTACTTGAGTATCCTTCTGGATCGGTAATGAGAGGGCCCTGGAGGAGAATTGGAATAATGAGAGGAAGAAGCCCCTGGAATCATGATAGTACGCCCGAATGAGGGGAAGAAATTGAAAGAAAAATTGATGGGGAATCCCGACCTCCATCTCTATCCGCGCGAGAGTCAGAAGTAGAAAGAGGAATGTTTGACGTAATAAGTAGTGTAGTGAAATCTTTGTGATTGAAGTTCGCTTCTCCAGAGCTAGGAGCTAGAATCGGAACTACCTACTGACCACCCCTGTAACTGACCGAAGCAACCCCCGGTGCAGATCAGAACGAGAACTCGTTTCCTCTTCGAGCTAAAGCTAGAGCCCCTACTCTGTTTAACGAACCAGGGAAAGGAAAGAGGGGAATCGGGGTTAGCGCAACTGATCGAATGAGGAATCAAAGTTATTAGATTCGCCAGCTTGCTGCGCGAGGAACCCGGTCCCTATTCGCTTACTTGTTCGTTCGATGCGTCGTTTGTGTAACACGTATTGACGAGGTCCGCTTCGGATATTTATTCGATATATATTTTTGTATCGGTTTTATGGGTCTTGCTTGGCGCCATGCCTTAGAGAGTCGTGCTTGCCCCTCTTCTAGACCCATCATCTGCATCTGATCTGATCCCACAAATGAAGGTGTAAAGATCATAACTCCAATCTCCGGGGCAGTCAAGCTATTTTGTTCACTCCGTTCTTGCAGGATCTTCAAGCGGGTAGGTAGACTGGTTTCGCAGTACCTTTAGTTCCTATTAGGTAGGCAGGGAAGGTCTTCCGCTCGTGCATGAAGTAGGCTGATCCAACGCAAACGGAGCTAGTTAAGATTCAAGTGTCTCGACCGATCCAACCGCACATGGACATCGGAAAGAAGCAACCACTTGAGATGCTGAACCGACCGACCCTTATTATATTTGTTTGCCGGGCATCTCGCAGTAAAGAAGACTCAATTCCAAGAAATTCATATTATATTGATATTGGGACCTTTGCTGAAGTCTAGCTCTTGTTTCCCCGGTCACAAAGTCGTGATTAAGTTGTTGACGTGCTCGGCCTGTCGGGTCATCCTGATGTTGGATCAAGCAAAAGTAATTTTATAGAAAGTAGAGCGGTTCACCGCGGAATTCGAATCTTTTACTGATCTTCGTGAGGTTAGTTGTAGCTTTGAAAAAGATCAGGAGCAATTGCTGCTATCACTCCCTATGCTTCTGCGTCCCATACCTCAACCTCTGCGGGACTGCTTGCTTTGGCAACAGGGGGCCCCTCCACTAGTATAAGGTATGCTTCGGCCTCCCGAGAGGGACGCGACGCGAGATGATGATGGGTCAACCGCGACTGGCGCTGCTGGTGGAATTGCAGCTTCCGCTCGGTGAATAGAATAAGCCCTCAAATTGTTCTAAACTGATTCGAGGACAACAAGACTGGGTTTTCATATAATAATAATAAGGCAACTAAGCGATTATAACTACTCCTCTAGCCGAGGGCATAGTTCTCAATAGGCTAAACGCCTAGCTTGTGAGGGATTGAGTGTTAATATGAGATCAGAGGTCTCAGCTGAGCCTGAACGTCCAACAACGGACACTTTGTCTTGGACAGCTGGTCAAACAACAGGGAACAGCGGAAACAGGTTGCGCGTTGTTCATTTCAATGTGGCGGAGAAAATCACGCACCTCTGAGAACGTAGCCTGCTGGGCGTAACAAACCTGTATGAATGAGAGACTAGCGGACCTTATTGATGAGCCCTTTCTATCTATACGATACGAGAAAAACGAGACTTGTGCTTACTCGGCTCCCATATGCCATTATTCATAAGTAGGTGGTGGAGCGGGTAGTTTATGAATATTGAACTGTTGAGTCCTACCTTGTTTGTTGCCTCTTCCGACCGCCTATCAAGCACGGGATTTCCTTGTTTAGTGTAACCTACGCGGGTTGACACTTTCTACGTCTTGACATTACAGGTCACCCCCTCTCCTCCGGATTTATCCCCTCCCTCGCCCATGCTGCTTGGTTGCGAGTTTTTGTAGCAGTCCGCACTTTTGGACATGTGTAGTTTGCTTTGTGATTCATCCTACCTACTAACAAATGACACCATTATTGTGCGAGGTCGAGAGACATAGTAGCCTTCCTTAGCGGTACAATCCTCCCATACCGACGCCCTAGCCCAGCCCAGACGCAATGGCTGTAGTTTGAAGACTAATTAGAGCTTGAGTACGTGAACACATGACCTCCGTCTGAACCTTCTTATATATAAATAAGCCCACAGTCGAGACGACTAACTACTATTGCGCCTCTTTCTGGTCAATCAATTCATCCGGGAGGGCTATTCATAGTAAGAACAACGTCAAGGAAGGGCGTGAAGACGGGGGTCAGGCTTGTGCTAATAACCGCTTGGGCTTGTGTCCTAGTCCGCTACATGGGCATCATTTAGAGCTCATAACACTTTATTAGTGACAGTCTCAGTGTGTGTGCTACCTAAGTGAGATTTTGCCTCATATATATAAGACTGGTATACAAAAGCAGAAGATTCAGTCTCCCTTGACCCAAGCAAGCCCACAGATAAGCCCATCCATGATCAATGCCTCTTACAGGCAGGCGCTCACTTCGATCGTGGCCCCTTTTCACTCCTCGAAACGAAAGCGCTATAAGTTCAGATTCTGACTCCGCAGAAGCTGCTGCTAGAACCTGCCTGTGCCCGCATCCATCCTAAAGGGGGAAAGTCTCTAACCAAGGCATACACTGATTATAAGGTAAGGTCCATTTGTTTGTACGAGCCATTTTGAGACGAGAAGGGAAAAAAGCACGCGTGGTCCGGTTTCATATTGGCTTTTCATAGGCGAGTCACAAAATGCCCTTGGTTATGCTCACTTCCAAGTAATGGAATAGTTAGCCCATTTAAGCACTACACATTATAGTAGAGTAGACTTCCAAAGCTGCAAGGCGAGAAGAGAAAGGCCCGTTGTAGTTGGGTTCCAGATAGGTCGCACAGCTTTATTGGTGATATGGTGGTGGAGCCCAAAGGGAGCGGGCAAGCCTTTTCGCCCCAGCCGATCAACGCCTGTTTCGAGGTCGAGGTGGCGAAGCGTACTTCCAGTTCCTATGCTATTCTCACATCGAGGCGGAACCAGATGAACCGAAGGTAGAATCAATCCCATGAATTTTATAAGAAAAGGATGAACATTCACCACCAGTAAGGTTTGTTCCTACGGCTATTCTAATACAACTAAACCCGCCCCTTCCTCCGGGCTCTTCTTCGCTCTGCTCTGGCCATTCTCTTTAGGCTGGCTAGAAGTCCACTTAAGGTAACACCCAGTACGAAGGAACCTTTCGAGATCTCCCCATTTACTAAGCTCTTTCTCTGGCGTGGCGGTTAGAAGGATGAATTGAATTCCGTCTATTGTTTCTCTATATGCCACAACAAAAGCGGTCTCCGCCCACTCGCGAAAAGGAGAAGTTTCAGACAGCGATGCCACGAAGTGAGGAACTCCCTAACCGAGCTCGCAACGCAATGGAATGGCCCGGTGTAGGTGTCCGAGCATGCTCTAGTAGCTGGGTCTGGATCAGGGTGCGAAGAGGGCTTCTATGCGAGTTTGGAGAGACGGTATTCTAAAAAAAAGAAACAGCCCATGTAAGGCTCTAGACCGACTTTCGGCCTCCCTTTTGTTCAATTATAAATAAATAACCACTTTGATGGAGATTTGTAGCATCATTCAAGTAAATACAAATTGAGATCGTAGAAACATGAGCTTGTGATATAGCTACACCTAATTCCGGACCGGTTAATGCAAGAACTATAAATAAAGGACCAGGATCTCCTATAAAAAAGAAAAGATCATTCATACATAGCATAGTCCAAGCGAACCCACTTATAATCTTTACTGAACTATGACCGGCCATCATATTAGCAAATAAACGTATTCCTGAGCTTAATGCGCGAAAACAATGAGGAATTAGCTCAAGGAGTACTAAAAACGGTGCTAACGGCAGTGGGACTCCTGCGGGTAATGAGATGCTTAAAAAATGAAGCCCATTTCTTTGAAATCCCACTATAGTAATGCCAATAAAAATAGAAAATGAGAGACCCAAAGTAATGAGAAAATGACTTGTAACTGTGAAGCTATACGGTATCATACCCTGGGGATTACGAAATAACGAAAAAGTAAAAGTGACCGAGATGCGAGGGAAAAACTTTTGTTTAACATTTCCGGAAAGGCCACCTATTTGTTCGTTTACGAGGTTCAGCACAAAATCATAAATAAGCTCTACCGACGATTGCCATGCATTTGGTACTGACTTTCCTCCTCCGTTTTTAGTAACAAAATAAAGCAGAAGTAGGACCAAACTGAGAGTGAGCAGCATAAACAAGGAAGGATTTGTGAATGAGAAATACAAGTTTCCGATATTAATAGGAATAAATGGGAGAATGGCAAATTGCTCAAGTGGGCTGTTGGGCGTAATCGTCAGAAACACTTTCAATTTCTTTCAGAACTTGTAGTTCCGCTTCTTGCTCTAAAAAAGAAAGAAGAAAGACTTGTAAGAAATCGCCGGTTGGGTTGGTCCAACCAAGAAAGACATGGGAATCTCACATTGGGCATTGCTTGAGCTAAGTCAAGCCTTTTTCTGAGTTAAGTAAAGACTGACTACCTATAAAGATCCCTCACTGCACACTTTCTATATCCATATGGATTGTGAACAGTGAGTTGGGGTGCTTTCTTGTCAGCCGTTGGGATACCACTCCTCCGCTGTTGTCCTTTGATGAATAGGAACGGATCTGATGACAATGCGGATAGGAACGGATGCAATTACACCTTCCATATTTTGATTTCTATCAATTGATTTTCGACTTCCTTGGATCACATTCTATATCTTTTTAGATAAAGCTTATCCAAGTAGCTTTTTACGGCTTCAATAGCGAGACGAGTTTCTTAGCCACCGGTGACCGGCTCAATGAGCACCTTTGGGCGATGGTTTCTCGATCCTCTCTCTGACTTTAGATAGCCACACTGACTATCTACGCAATTATGAGAGAGTTATTTTATTAGGTGGCGACTCCCTTTCTTCTCCGTATCTTTTTAATTCCAAGGGACTCAATCAAGATTGTAGACGGGAGGTGAAGGGATAATGAGAGGTTGTTGTGCAGGTTGCTTGCTATAGGGCATGTTCCACTTCTAAGACCAGTGTCGCATCAGGCTTGCTTGTCCTTTCAAGCGAAACAGCATATGGCTTGGATCGCTCTTACCCAATGAATAAAGAGGTTGCTAGCAGCGGCATCTCAGATTAGTTGCCTCTACTCACCCCTTTCCCCCCTGACCGAAGCCACCCGAACCAGGCCACTTTAAATATATAATTTTAAAATCTATTCTTTTCGCGCCCACTAACTTTTTTTTTTTTTACTTCGTAGGCCCAACCACGCAACCCGTAAGCATCCTTAGCCCCGCCGATCTTTACCTCAAATGAACTTATACTTAGGGCGGTGACTAAACCCAAGAATCAAGGGAGGTCCTTCCTGAAAATCTCAATTTGCTTTTCTCTTTACTGTTTGTTATGTCTGCTCTGCTTTTTTGCCGGACGCTTCTCGGTCATCAGGCACTCCTTACACCCCCTATTCTAACCGTCTGCATATAAAAGATACCCTGTAGTTCTTGACGAAGCTTGCGGCGTGTTGGCAGGCCCACCGGAAGAGGTTAGATGCAGCTTTACTAAGTATACTCTTAAGCCGGGATAAGTTTCCGTTCATTGGATCCCTCCCGGCGGTTGGAATCCTAATGTCCGACACGTCTATCCTCTGAAGATTGCATATGCCGGATCCTTTATCGTCACTGAAGCCTGCAACCGAGCATACTTTTCAACGAGCATTCTTCGGGACAGAGGCAGTCATTACAGTGATCCGTCCTTGTGTTTCATATCTTCCTCGGCGTCAGGAAGAATAGTGAAGAACGTTTTTAGCCTGTCAACCAGCTATAGGAAACGGAAACTTTCTAGGTGTGGGTTCCAACCTGACGACAATTGTCTGGGGACCCTCTCTCTCCTCGTTTTTTTCTCTGTAAACCGAAGATCCACAAGTATAGCTGGGAACTTGGGATATCTCCAATCAATCCCGTCTTGTGCTTACAGTCGGCTACCATCCTGGCTAGGGGTCATTTCGACCTTGTTCCTTTAAGTGGATCTTACCAATTCTACCGGACGCGCCTGGATTCGTAAAAGTAAAGTGTAGCGAAACCTGGTACCATCCATCATTGTCTTTGGTGCGCAAGGACCCACTTCGATAGGCCCTCTAGCTTTTTTAAGCTAAAGGGGTCCTCATAGTATCCCAATCCACCAGGTTGGGTTTGCTATTAACGGCTGCTGAGGTGTAAGTATAGTTTGAAGGAAGAGGCAAGAAAACCACTTCATCCCTAATTTTGACTCAAAATGAAACCTATCCCATCACCAGTTGGTTTCCTGGAGAAAGATCTTTTATCTGGAGGCAGTCGCTAGGCTGTCTCAATTTGCTCTTTTTTTCAGAGCAGCAGTTTAAATAAAGCCTTCAACTAAACTAGCGACTTTGGATATTAAACCTCGACGGTGTTCCCGTAAGAACCTTACTTTTCAGACTGCCATAGACGAGAAATTGTCTGTAATCAGCACACTCAGATCCCACCAATAACTTGCTCTCGGAATAACCACATTTCTCGGACTGTAAGCGCTCACTAACTATATTAGAAGTGGAGTCAGGCTATTTTAGTAGCTAGTAAAAGAGGACATCAGACCTGTAACAAGAAGTCGAATCTGCTTGTTGCTATCATCCTGCCCGCTATTCCTTACATAACTGGAATAGAGTAAGGGCAGCCCTTTTCTTTAGTAACTTGCTTTAGTCGCTAGATAATTGCATTCCCGGATCGCTATTCCTGACGTTAGGAGGGCCGGGGAGAGAAGAAGATGTACATGAAAGCAGTAGTCCGCATGGGACAAAGAGGAGAAGAAGTAAGCCAAGTAAGCAGCACGGGAGCAAGCAAGAGAGAGCAAAAAAAAACGAGGCCGGGCCTCGCCCTAAACGAATGAGGAGAGGGGTATCCATCAACTCTTGGTACACTCCCGCCGCTAGTCAATCGTGAGTTCCTTGTCTTGTAGTTGATGAACTCGAGCAAAAGCAAATCATGAGCCCAGGCCAAGCATAACGAGGTATGGTATAAGTGAAAAAGACTGGTCGCTTCTTTAATACGTGGATGATTCCTTTAGTACTAGTAGAGTCTCTGGTCAGTAGAGCAAAGTTGGTCTGGTAGCTTCTTTCCTCAAGTGGGGAACTACAAACTGCAGCTACCAGGAACAGTTGTTGGTTCCTCCTACTGGTGAGTGGTTCCGGAGTCATCCATGTTGCTAATCTTCCGAGAAAGAGAAGGAGAAGTCCTATTGGAATTCAATAAGTTTGTTGGAGCTTTTGTCAAAAAAAAGAATAATACCAGTTGGAATTTCGGAATGACAGTCATGGATTAAGTATATAGTTATGGGATAACTTCTACGAGTTACCATTCTTAATATCGGTCTGGGCTTCGCTTTCCAATTGAACCTGAGAAAAAGCCCGCTGAGTGAAAACCGTCCCAATACGAAAAGACCAAAGTACCCACCCAGTAAAGAGAGGGGTTAACAAACAACCGGCAGTTCCTTTCCGGAGCCGGCAAACAACCAAGGGATCCCTCATGCGGTCAAACGGGACGCACAACCAGAGCAATCAAGTCTCATCCCGAATGCTATCCAACTACGGTTCCTATTCATTATATCGGTAAAAACATCTAGTATAGTGATCGGGCAGCCAAAAGATCTTAGTTACCAAGCGACCCTGATCCTGGCTTTACAGTTCGATTCGAGGGGCCTGGAAATCTAATAGAGTCTCGTCTGGTCCCAGAATCTCAGGCTGTACGGCTGGGGTGCGCGCCGATCAGAAACCTCGATCCATCGCTAGGTGTAACTATTGGAATGGTCAAAGCATCACAACAAACAAGGGAAGCTCCGCTTTCGTATTAGTCATGTCAACTAAGTATTTCCTTGGATGCTCTAATCGCTACCTTCATTCAACAGATCACGGTGAACCCGAAGAAAGAATTTGAATAGTCACTCGACCGGTATCGTACGTTCTATGAAAGATTCTCGCGGGAAGGAATGGATATGAGAAAAAATGCTTATCGGACCGAAAGAAACTAGGTCACTTACCTCCCCGACTCAGAGGAGTAGGTCAAGGTGAGGTGCCGGGGCGTCGCCGGAAAGCCTAAGCGACGGGGAGAAAGCAATTCTCAACCCTCTGACCTTTCCCACTATTGAATAGAAGCGAGTGAATAGAAGCTGAGAGTTGAGGCATGAGGATCTTCGTTCTCGTTCGATCATGTAAGTGGATCCCGCGGATCCTTTCTATATATGCCACCTCGTCTCTGTATGACCCTGTTTCTAAGTGTAAAGGACGAGCGCTCGGGAAAGGCTTACAAAATTCCAGTTGTTCACTCTTCAGGATTCATTCAAACTTGCCCCACCCAGTTGGAGCTTCTCGTTCAATTACCGTGCTTGGATCTCACTAGGCTATACACCAAGATTAAAGGCGGGTCGACTTCTTTCGTTTCGTTGCTCTCTACTCGATCTCATCAGCTTGTGATAAAATGAAAAAAGCTATGGCTTTTGTAGCATTGGAAAAGGCAAGATTCCTATCTCCACAGGTCTCTCTTTTATTACTTTCTTTCTTTCATAACTTGCTTGGCATTCTTTCCTAAAAGAAGGTATTCCCCCGCTAAGGACTTATGACCTATCAATGTTATTGAACGTAGCAGGAGAACGTCAAATATAGGCCAAAGGGCTGTTAGGTTCTTTCATATCATAAGCCTTGTCTTATCCGCACAAAGCATCCTTGGCTATTAGAATAGGATAGGCATCTCCTCTTAAACCTTCTCTGCATAGCTCTTATGCGAATGTGGCCCCTTCGCCGCCTCCACAGAAAGATTGGTCTGGTCGATTGGTTACTTCCTTTTTGGATTAGTCTTAACTCAAATTCTCTATATAAAACGGTACAAGAGACGGCGCAGCGCTGCCTACGCGCTAATTAGCTTCCGATGTCGAAAATTCTCCGGCCTTCACTTCAAGCTTTGAAGATAAGTCCGCTATTCGGTCAAACTCTGATAGGATCTAGCCCTTACCTTACTCTTTCGGGGTTCACTCTTCTACTTAAGTTCCTAGCTAGGCTGATGCCTTTGCCGAGTCTGAAACTCCGACTCCTAAACGGCCGGAAATACCCATTTTGAGCTCGCTCTGTCGGATGTTCCCGCTGATCTTGACTTTACAAATAGTCAGCTTCTTTCTTTCCATACAGAGTATGGCACTTTTCTTGTCTCTTTTGTCTTTCTGTGGCTGGTCTTTCTTTCCCTTTTTCATTCTTCACAAATGCATCGAATGGAGGGCGCTTGACCTGTCTTAGCTTTACAGCTTCGTTCCCTTGCTGCCTTATTTTCGACTTGAAATTATACCGATGATTCCCGGGTAATAAATCCACTGAAGCCTATGTTACCTACTTTTGTTTAGATAAGTTAGAGTTAGGACATGCGATTCGATTTTCGTTATTTGATGTTTTTTGAATAAGATTCCCAGACTGAAAACTGTCAAATGTTCTTTTTTGAAGCCGATTTCACCCTCTTTGCTTGGGGAAAGGCTCTCAGTTCTCCCAGCTAAGAGTAGACGACGAGAATGGCACTTGTGCCCAGAAGTCATTAAAAGACCGTTCGCCAACTACTCTACTATTGATTGATCACTCGTGAACCCCAAAATGGAAAGATTCAGGAAAAGCCGATTTTCGGCATCAGACTATTCAGTGACAGCTTCTGATGAAGCGAAACGTATAGGATACTTTTCTCTCATATTCATACCGGACCCGAGCAACTATGACCCGGAGGAGTCAGTGGCAGGTGAAGGAGATTTTCAAGGTCATGAAGAAATGGAAGAAAGGATGAGTGGAGAACTACTTTTAATATATATAGCAGTACTTTGGCACATACATTAGGAAGCCTGACAGAAGAGTATTCGACCTAGTTCCATAACTTTCCTCTGAAGAGCAATCGATGACTAGTGCAAGCTGAGATTTTGTTTCCACATGGTAGGGCGGGGAAGGTTTATTGGGGTCTAGTAACCGAAAGCAGAATGATAATGACTTTCATCATGAGCTTAGGGAGGCAGGAATTCACTCCAAGGCGATTTGTCTTCGTTCCGCAACACGAACAGCTTTCGGCACTTGATCAAATAGCTCCGGGAGGTGTACTTTCTCAATCCTCCCTAAAGGAGAGAACTCCTATTCCTCGGTCCCATCGGAATATCCCTATTGGTAAGTAGAGTAGATTCTAAGCCATGCGAATATAGTTTTGATAAAAGAAAAAGAATTGGGCGGTTCCGCGGTCATGTACTCCCGACGGTATACACATTCTCAGATGTTATGGCCAAATCCTGAACCAGATGAACTCTCCTACGAAAACACATATTTATTCGCCCCAAACCATTAAAAGCATTCCCCGGAAGCGCCGAGTGGCCATAGAACAGCTTTCCTTGTCCCTGTGAATGAGTTACATGAGCATCTCTTCCGGGCTGAAGTGGTTGACAATATCAGGCTAAGTCTCCGACTAGGTTCAACCTATATGATATAGAAGATCCTAAAATCTGTATGTTTCTAGAGATCCGAAAAAAGCGCTAGGAAATATTCTACTAAATGCACACGCAGGTCCTAGTCCTAGATCAGATTATGCCGGCTGCTCTTCAGTGGATGTTACTAATTATCCCTCAACAGGAACTAATCGATCAACAGCGGATGCAAACTCAAAGATTTAAGACATGAAGGGGAATAAGCAGCGCTCTTGGCTGCCATAGTTGTTGTACGAGGTTGAAGAGGACACATCAAATAGGCTCTGGGACTGATGACGTTCCGGCACGAGGTGGGATTATTGAGCCTTCCTTGTTGGAAGCTCTCTCTGTCGCAATAAAGGCAGCTACTGCTAGGCTCTTAGATGGGCTTGTTCACGAATCTCCTGCGTCGAGAAGAAGCTGTTTTCGCACCTGAATGAGAATACGCTGCTTGGATCTTTGCACGACTAGGCTCTTGGCCTTCCGCCTGTACTTTTGATTCGCCGGGATTTCGCGTCGACTCTATGCCTTCCCGGCTTGCTTTCTTGGACCCAAAGACTTTTTACCTCCTTCGATGATTACTGCTTTAATGAAGACCCTCTCTTCGGGAAGCGACGAACTCTTCACTCACCCGAAGGCGAGCGAGTGAGTGGGAATTCGTAATAGAATAAGCTGTTAGGAAGAGAATCCCACGAATACGTTATTTTGAGGACGCATGCGGACAGGACGATTTCTTGCAGAAAGAGAAAGGGGATAGCGGATTGAGTAGATGCGGACGATGATTTGGCTTTTGGCACCGAAGCGAAGTAACTAGAACTCCAAGCGAAGTAAGACACGACACCGATGGTTCTGAAAGAAAGCAAAAGGTATCTGCAGCGCCAGCGAGCCAAAAAAGGAAGGGTGAAATTGTGATGGTGAATCTTCAGAGCTTAAGAGTGGTTGTGTGGGTTGAAGCTCTCTCAGGATAGAATATTATCAAAGGGTTATTTGTGCCACGGCAAGACTCGGTGTTCGACCGGATAGCATTGTTGCATCTTTCATGCATTTTTATCAGGTGGAAAATGTAAAATTTGGCATGGCATGGCATAAATCGAATTTGAGCACAGCGAAGTGGAAACCCTTATAAGCTTAATGCCAACGGAGAAAAGTTGTTCGGTTCCACAGAGGTTTGGGATGCTCAGGATGGCAATCGTGGTGAATGCTACAGTCGCCTGCAGGCTTGAGATTGAAAGGGGGATTCCTTTTCGGCTGGAAATGGTTTCACTTGACGATCTCCTTATACCATCAATCCAAGCTGGCGGTTCATTATATGATGTTGATACTGTTCATCGAATACCGGTCAATTTTCTGCAGCGAGAAGAAAATGAAGATTGTGGAATCTGAAGGCACTGGTTCTCCGAATCATGGTTCATTGTTGAAAGTTGGACGGCTTATTGACACATATTTTGCGGAAATTGCTCCTGAGCCTTACCTGAGCTTACAAAAGTTCATTGCTATGATTGAAATACTGCCTTATTATGCTCGTGTCATCGATGATGGGCTTTACAGGGCGGGCGGTTGGTATATATTTGAAGGTTCATTCATTGCTAACTGAACAAGAATGAATGCAAGAAGCTCGGCAGGTTCATAGACTGCCAAAAGCTCTCTCAAGAAGCATGCAACCACGCTGCACAAAATGAGCGACTCCCAGTACAGATGACAGTGCAAGTTCTGTATTTCGAGCAGCTCCGATTGAAGAATGCAGGAAGCTCACATGGATTCCTCTCGTAGAGAATAAGCAGTGGTATACCAAGTGCAGCCATGTCCCCTCGAGATAATTATGTGCTTCATTAAAGACACAAGAACGGAAGCTGGAGATTTCAAGAATGAGAGTGAGGCTGAGTGAGTTGGAGAAGGAACAGTTGTTTATGAAACAAGGAATGATGGATAAAACAGGAAATGGCAAGACTTTCTTGACCTCAATCTCTAAGGGGATTGTAAAGATTGTAATTTTGAGTGGTCAAGCAGGAGGTTGCGAAGCAAAGGCACTGAACGAAGTGAAGTGGGAAGAAAGAGAGAGACTCTTTACGAAAGAAGTCCGTTTTACTGAGGGTTTCACTCATAAGACCGTCTAACTTTCTGACAAAAGGTTGCTTTACCCGAGGTAGAAAACATCATGAAGAAAGGTTCTGAAAGAAAAGAAAGGGGTCAGGAAACGGGGAAAAAGGTTCTGTTTTACGGATAGGATTGCGTTTTCGCTCCTAGGCTCACTGGTGGGAAGTTTGCTAGCCTTTCTTAAAGAAGAGTAGTCGCCTAGCGAGAGTAGTTGTCTATGCCTCGCTTTTTTAGGTTATGCAATAGAGTTCAAAAGGAAATGGTTTATGTTTAAACCAATCAAGGGTTTTTATACGCCGGAAGTTATAGCAGTGACCTGTGACGAGAGGAGCTAATTACTAGAGACCGAACGAGAGCAGGCTGGCTTACAGGGGCGATGGACGAGGGCAGAGTAGTTTCCACAGAATCAAAAGGCTCTTCCTGAGTTCTCGATTACTTGCCCGACCAGACGAGATTAGTTGAATGACCAAAGCAGAAGAAGGCATAGTGATCACTGACCCGGATTTAATTTTGATTTCCTAGCTTTAAAAAGAGAGGCGCATAAGCACTCGTAACTGAGAATGGTATAACATAAGCACGAGTTGATCCATTAGATATAAATGTTGGTTGAGTCCTCTCCAATGCTCCTGTTTAGCCTGTTCCGATCTTCCTCAACCGTTGAGGAAGGTTGTTTTTGGCAACGACGCTTTTGCTTTTAGTCTTGTCTGAAAGCAGAAAGGCTGCCAATTAGCAAACCAACTCATTCAATCGCAAGTCAAAGGCCCTAAGGGGCCTTGCACAAGGAGGAGGAGAGCTTGGTCACTTGGTGGGTGGGTAGGACTACGTACTTCATCTTCCTGTAGGAGGGTCCAGGTCCATAGCCCTTTATCGAAGATCCATATTCAGTTGATGCCAGGCACAGCTTATTTAAGAGCCACTTTGCCGAGTTGTTTATCCAGCAGTGGAACCATCGCCCGGAAGGTGAGGTCGCGTGTCAAAGCAGCACAAATAGGAACTACACCCAGTACCGAATCCAGAAAGAATTCCAATTTCCACATCTCCCTCGAAGACATCTCTCCAATTGACTCCATGAAGCACTGCAGTGATAAATTGGCCATTCTTTGTTGCTGACGTCGTACCAAAGCGCTGGCATTTCCGCTCGGCTTGACACTGTGGGCTCTTGATGACTCACACTTGGGCTACAATGACAAAAAACCCGTGAGGGGGAGATTCTTTGACGTAATCGTTGACCTGAGAGAACATGCCCACTGCTTCAGTGAATTCCACCACTACAGGTTCTTCAAGTCTGTTTTCCCGGCTTTTTTGCTTGAAATGGTCTTTTCACTCGTTCTTCTTTTGACACGAAATCCGTTTTCCCGTGTTTTTTAATAGGAATTGGTCACTTCCGTCATCAAATGGGTCTGGTTACACATTATTCTTTAAATGGTAATGAAAAAAGTGAGACAAGAAGTCGTTGTTAGTTTACCCATACAGGCTACTTACTACTAGTGACGCATTGTTGATTTCGTTAACGCTACAACCGAATGCTTTATAGAAGTTCACTACACTTCGTTTGTAAGACCGCATAAAAAGAGTTGTAACAGACCATCGTGGATTCATCCCGTGCTTTAAGTGGATTAAATGACCTTATTTTCATTCGGGAAGATAGGTTTAGGCGGAATACTCCATGGATAATCGAAAAGGGGTGCTACGTTCCGTTAGGTCAGGGAGGCATTGATTGCTTGCTCGTATTGGATACGTACCAGAGGCCGGTTCTTCACCGATGAGAACTTCTATCGCGTACCGGATGAATTGGTAGCAGGCGGGTCGATAGTTGAGGTACGACGGGATATTCCTCCACGGCTGGCAATCCCCAGTCCACAACAGACCTGATCTTCTCTTGATCCATCTGAATCACACCCTTGCTGATCCAATGGCCAAGAAAGAGCACTTTCGTCTGAGCACCGTTTCGCGTACAGCTTCTTTTCCTGCTACACCCGGAACACTGTACTCAGGGTTCCAAACCTCCAGTGAGTGACTATAAACGATTATGTCATCGAGGTTTTCCACTACAAACTGGTCAAGGTAAGGGTTTGAGTTATCCATTTAAGTGCGGAACAAGACCTGAATTAGGACGATATTCATAGATCAGTTACTCTTTGTGTACATTATGGAGTGGAGACTCCATGTTGAAAGCTCTTTCAAATAGCATGAGCGTTGAAAGTATTCAATTAGACTAGAGCGTTAGATTCTTTTTTTTTCCTTTATTTTTTAGGTATGCCGCTCCGCGAGCAAGGAGTGCCGCGCACGAGCGGAGCGAAAACAAAGCAGGGGAAATCCTTTGATTGCGTATTGAATATAGATCCATGTCTTTCTTGTTCCACTAGCTAGGACCAAATTATCGCATGTCCGTTTCGTTATTACGACCTTATTTTTTGATGTCAAAGACCAGAAGCTACGCGCAAATTATCATTGGATCTCGGTTGTTCTTAACAGCGATGGCTATTCATTTAAGTCTTCGGGTAGCACCACTAGATCTTCAACAAGGTGGAAATTCGCGTATTCTGTATGTACATGTTCCTGCGGCTCGGATGAGTATTCTTGTTTATATCGCTACGGCTATAAGCACTTTCTTTTTCCTATTAACAAAACATCCCCTTTTTCTTCGCTCTTCCGGAACCGGTACAGAAATGGGTGCCTTTTTTACGTTGTTTACCTTAGTTACTGGGGGGTTTCGGGGAAGACCTATGTGGGGCACCTTTTGGGTGTGGGATGCTCGTTTAACCTCTGTATTCATCTCGTTCCTTATTTACCTGGGTGCACTGCGTTTTCAAAAGCTTCCTGTCGAACCGGCTTCTATTTCAATCCGTGCTGGACCGATCGATATACCAATAATAAAGTCTTCAGTCAACTGGTGGAATACATCGCATCAACCTGGGAGCATTAGCCGATCTGGTACATCAATACATGTTCCTATGCCCATTCCAATCTTGTCTAACTTTGCTAACTCCCCCTTCTCAACCCGTATCTTGTTTGTTCTGGAAACACGTCTTCCTATTCCATCTTTTCCCGAATCTCCTTTAACGGAAGAAATAGAAGCTCGAGAAGGAATAGCAAAACCTAGTTCACTCGCTGAGTATCTTTGCATCCATGGCATTTATAATATTCTGACTAAGCAGACTCACTTTGAAGAGAAAGGTGCAGCTTCGGTTCCAGTGGTTGGAAGGGAATCGGGGGGCTTCCCCTCACAGCTACCACGTGCGAGGCGCAAAGGCAATTCATTGATACCCATCCCGTTAAGGACATCTCCTTTTGACATAAGTCGAGTGCGGTAGAGCAATTACCTATCCTTTTTCCCATGCAACTCAGTACTCCAAGACCTGTCGAAGTATAGACCACTACGACAGCGACTCTATTTTAATTAATCCCCGGAGTCATCTTCTACTTTCTGTTCTGCAAGACGAGACTGACCCCCTTTTACGAGATTTCTAGAACCCCATCCATAGAGCTGCTTTTGCTGGTATTGATCCAGATGCTCAAGTGGGATATAAAGGGGAGCTCGGGTATGTGCCACCCGGGTAACGGTCGAGCAATCGACATGATGTATTGGAAGATACAAATGGATTCGCATAGATGGAAAATCGCGGTGTTTGTAGTCGCGCCAAGTAAGTATATGGTCTTCAGTCAGAAGAAATGATATAAAAATGAGTACATCAGAACCTTTTAGTTAATTCGAAATTCTGGGGTCCCGGTAGCAATCGCGCAAATGGAAAGCTCTCATTCACCTCCTGCTCCAAATTGTTGGGCTATAATGGGAGACTTTAATTGTTTCCTACATTTAGATGAAAGTTTGGGGTGTTGTGTTTTGGCTCGTCTAAACAAATGGTAGACCAAGGTGGAGGTGTGAGGCGCCAACGGCGGGCTGTGAAAGAAGTCATTTTACCCTGCTTGATTGCACTGGATTCATTCGTACGATTCAGGACTTTCTCAAAAAGACGTGAAATCGAACCTTTTTCGAAAACATAGTAAATTGAGCTGCATTTCGATAGTTTTTGTCTCTCGTTTTTCGTTCGCCCGGACACCGCTTCTTCCGATCTTTCTTTCATAGCCTTCTTTCTTTCAGATGTATCTACCGCTCTCACAGCCTTGAATTACACTAACATGGCTGATTCCAAGCATAAATGTCATGAAAATGTATCTAGGAGAAGGATAACATAGAGAACTACTGCTCATGTATTAAATTCATCAAAGCCTAATCCTGTGCCACACTACATTCCCAAGCCTCCATATCCTCAACGGTTGGTTGCGCCCAAGAAAGACACTCATTACAATGAAATCATGGAGATGTTTAAGAAAGTCCAAATAAATCTCCCATTACTTGATGCTATCAAGCAAATTCCTTCCTATGCTTAAAGATCTTTGCACACAAGGGTGCAAGAGAGGGTTTCACTTTCTGAGGAAGTTCGCGCCGTTATTCAGCGTAAAATCCCAACTAAGTGCAAGGATCCAGGGAGTTTCACTATTTCTTGTGTCATTGGAGATCATCAATTCGAGAAGGCATTACTCGATCTTGGGGCTAGCGTAAATTTGATGCCATATTCTGTTTACGAGCAATTAAGGCTTGGTGAGCTA